CGTGTTATACATGTACCTTCTATTTCTCCGAGCAAAGCTCTTCGCATTGCAATGCCTATTGTATCGGCTTGACCTTTCATAAGTGGGGCCAGAATAAAGCGTCCATAATAAAGACGCTTACTGTCTGCTCTTGATTCAACACACTTCCACTGTAGTGTCCGAGTAGATACTGTTACTTTCTCTCGAACCATAGTATATTATTTGATCAAATCATTGAATTATTTATTTCTCTTGAAATCTCTTCAATGTTTATTTTTATACACGTCTTTTTTTAGGAGGCCTACAGCCATTATGTGGCATAGGAGTTACATCCCGTATGAAACTTAATAGTATACCACTTCTACGAATAGCTCTTAATGCCGCATCTCTTCCGAGACCCGGGCCTTTTATCATAACTTCTGCTCGTTGCATACCTTGATCCACTACTGTCCGAATAGCATTTCCTGCTGCGGTTTGAGCGGCAAATGGTGTACCCCTTCTTGTACCCTTGAATCCACAAGCCCCGGCAGAGGACCAAGAAATTACTCGACCCCGTACATCTGTAACAGTCACAATGGTATTGTTGAAACTTGCTTGAACATGAATAACTCCCTTGGGGATTCTACGTGTATTCTTACGTGAACCAATACGTCTATTTCTACGCGAACCAATCTTTGGTATAGGTTTTGCCATATTTTATCATCTCATAAATATAAGTCAGAGATATATGGATATATCCATTTCATGTCAAAACAGATCCTTATTCTTTTTTTTTTTTTTACTTATTTTTTTTTACTTATTTATTTGTACATCTGTACATCGGGTCCTTTAGATTTCGAGAGTCTTTTTGTTTTAGAAAGATTATCCTTGTCTTTGTTTATGTCTCGGGTTAGAACAAATTACTATAATTCGTCCCCGCCTACGGATCAATCGACATTTTTCACAAATTTTACGAACGGAGGCCCTTATTTTCATATTTGTCATTCCTTTTTTTAATTCCGAATCTACTTAATTGGAAGAAAATAAGTTTCTTGAAATTTTCAATTTCGAATTGTATCCTCACGAAAGAATGTTGAAATTGAAAAAACCGCCTAATCATTCAAGTCTTTGCTTTGGAGTCTCTAAATTATACGCCCTTTGGTTGAATCATAAGGACTTACCTCAATTTTTAGTCTATTGCCTGGTAGTATAAAACTACATGAAATCCTTTACGAAACAAAAACCAGAATAATTTTTTTGTTATCTAAACGAATCCGGAAGATACATACCATCGGTAAGTTGTTCAGTAATTAAACCCTCATAAATCCATTTTTGTTGTTTCATTCCAGGTAAAACCGCTTTGAAGTATCAACTAATGTAAGAGGGATAATATTATAAACTTGTCCTTTCTCTTTTTTCACAAATATGACCGTGTCAGCTATTATAAATATAAAGATTACCATATATAACACAAAACTTCTCCGCCGATTCCTTCTAGTCGAGCCTTTCGGTCTGTCATTATACCTCGAGAAGTAGAAAGAATTACAACCCCCATTCCGCCTAAAATTCTAGGAATTCGTTGATAGTTAGAATATATTCGTAGACCGGGTCGACTGATCCGTTTTAAATTTAAAACAGTTCTATATGGTCCTTTCCTATTTCTTCTATGTCGTAGGGTTAAAACCAAAAAATATTTATTGCTTTCTTGATGTTTTCTCACGTTTTCAATAAAACCCTCTTGTAAAAGGATTTTAACAATATTTTCAGTGATGTTAGTAGATGGTATTCGAACTGTTCTTTTTTTATTCATGTCAGCATTTCGTATAGAGGTTATTATGTCAGCAATAGTGTCTTTACTCATGATAAACTAAGATTTTTGTTTCCCCCGAATTTTGATATAATCAACATGCTCTTTTTCTTTTTTTCTGAATTTTTGAATATTTATGAATTATTAAAGATATATACGTGATAGATAAACAATTTACTAATTAATTAAATTTAATCAATTTCATTCAAATACTATATTAAGGTCTTCCCCTATAATACTTCAGGTGCTAATGAAACTATTTTAGTGAAATTTAACTGTCTTAATTCCCGGGCGATCGCGCCGAAAATTCGGGTTCCTTTTGGATTTCCTTCTTGATCAATAACAACCGCAGCGTTGTCATCATATCGTATTATCATACCGTTGTCGCGTTTGAGTTCTTTACAAGTACGTACAATGACAGCTCGGACCACTTCTGATCTTTCTAGAGGTGTATTTGGTACTGCTTCCTTGATTACAGCAACAATAATGTCACCAATATGAGCATATCGTCGATTACTAGCTCCTATGATTCGAATACACATCAATTCTCGGGCCCCGCTGTTATCCGCTACATTCAAATGGGTTTGAGGTTGAATCATATCATTTTTTTTTTTTTATCGGTTTTTTCTTTTTCAATGCAAAGGTATAAATAAAAAAAAAAAAAAGAAATATTATTTGTTCAAAACAAAAAAAGAAACCTGCAATTGTTTTTTTTCATCCCCAAAACCCCTTTCGTTTGTTTCTACATTCCTATCCAGAAAGAATGAATTGAGTTCGTATAGGCATTTTAGATGCCGCTATTGAAATAGCCCTTCTAGCTATATTTTCTGCTACTCCGCTCATTTCATAAAGTATTCTACCGGGTTTAACGACAGCTACCCAATATTCGGGAGATCCTTTCCCCGAACCCATACGTGTTTCTGTAGGTCTTACTGTAACAGGTTTGTCTGGAAATATGCGTACCCATATTTTTCCACCGCGGCGTGCATTTCGTGTCATTGCTCGCCGCCCTGCTTCTATTTGTCTAGATGTGATCCAAGCGGGTTCAAGCGCTTGAAGAGCATATCTACCGAAGCAAATACGATTACCTCGATAAGATATTCCTTTCATTCTTCCTCTGTGTTGTTTACGGAATCTGGTTCTTTTGGGGTTATAGTTGATGGTTGTTTAGCAATTCCATCCATCTCTACTACAGAACCGGACACGAGAGTTTCTTCTCATCCAGCTCCTCGCGAATTAAACAATTTAAAATAATTAAACAAAAAAAAAATACACGGTTAATAATATATGGAATCGTGGGATTCTTTGAAATTTGATCTAATCGATTATAAATTAGAAATTTTTTGTGTTTTAATATAGAATTTAACACGTATTCTATTTATAGATAATGTCGTTTTGGTAGAACGCTATAATGAATCTTTATTTTGTTTTTCCTTTTATTTCGAATCGACTAAAATTTAGAAATAAAAAAAATTCGCGGGCGAATATTTACTCTTTCAACATTCAGTTGTAAGATTAGTCTATGACATGACCTCTCAGAATAAATGAATAGGTTTCTGGTTCGTTCCGCCATCCTACTCAATGAATCATTAGGATTCGTTTTCAATAGAATCTTATGCATTCACAGGTTCTGTCGTTCCCACCACTTCTCGATTAATGATTAGGTCTGAATTTTACAACGGAGCCTCCAATTAAATTTATTCTTGAGTCAACCTTCTCAGTCTTTATTGGCTCGGGGCTCTTGATTTTTTGTTCTATGCACGGATTTGTCTAATTATGGATCAATCAGTATTGATGCTTTATTACATTCCCTTTATATGAGATGACTCATAGACCTTACATATTGGAATTATATATCATTAATATTCTTTTTCTATCTTTCTCTCACCCTTCCATTTATCTGTATACTTTATATTGCTTTACAACCCATAATCAGATTGTTTTTTTTTTTTTTTTATGTAAAAAAGATTTCAGTTGCTACAATGATATGACTTATATATCATATCTTGACTGGTTCTTTCTATCCAAATAACACGAAGTGATGAGTTGGTTATTAGTTCTATAGTTATCAGTTTGTACTATGGGCTGTCCATTTTTTTGAATCCCAACCCTAAAAAAACCAACGAGTCACACACTAAGCATAGCAATTATATCAAATGATTAATCGAATTTTTATTCAACCTTATAGAATTGTTCTTTTTTTTTTTTTATTTACCAGAAAAAGAATGAAAGAGTTTGCCTTTTTTTGTTTTATCACCAGATATAACAAAATATAAGTCAAGTAAGTTCTTATTATTCCTCGTCTACAAATATCCAAATTTTGATGCCTAATACCCCATAGATAGTTCGAACTGCATAGGAACAATAATCAATTTTAGCTCGAATGGTTTGTAGAGGAACTCTACCTTCTCGGATCCATTCAACACGTGCAATTTCTTTTCCGTCGATACGCCCTGCAATTTGTACTTGAATCCCTTTTGTACCTGCCTGTTCAGTTAATTCAATAGCTTTTTTCATTGCTTTGCGAAATGAAACTCTATTCTTTAATTGTCCGGCTATAAATTCTGCAAGAATATTGGGGTGCCCGTAAGGATTTGCAATTCTTGTAATAGCAATGTTGAGTTTTCGGTTTACACAATTGAGTTCTTTTTGTACATGCGTCTGGAATTCTTCGATTCTTCGAGTCCTGTCTTCTATTAATAACTTGGGGAATCCCATATAGATTATGACCTGAATCAAATCGATTCTTTTTTGAATCTCTATACGTGCAATTCCCTCTACATTAGAGGATATTTTCATATTATTTTGCACATAATTTTTGATACAATCTCGTATTTTTTGATCTTCTTGTAGATCCTTTGAATAATTTTTTGGTTGTGCAAACCAAAGAGAATGATGACCTTGGGTTGCACCAAGTCTGAAACCAAGTGGATTTATTTTTTGTCCCATAATCCCCCACTACTATATATATCGTGAAACGTGACATCTGTTTGTATTTTTTTTTTATTCATTCGATTTTTTTTAAGCATAACATAATATAGCGTATTTGTATTTTTTATAATATAAAATATTCTTCCTTTAAGTATTCCTCAGCTCTAATTTATAGAATTTCCTTTTATCTATTTCTTCCTCTTCATCTAAAGATATATCTTTCAATACAATAGTTATATGACAAGTGGATCTTTTTATAGGATAACCCCGTCCTCGAGCCCGGGGCTTTAATTTTTTCACAGTT